TAGTAGGAGACAAACCTTATGCTAAAGATGGTAAAGTCAAGCAAGGAAAGGCTTTTCGACCCACAAGTAATAATAAAAAAAAAAACAGAAGTATACGCGTTAGGTCGTCATATATCTCTATCTGCTGACAAAGCACGAAGAGTAATTGATCAAATTCGCGGACGTTCTTATGAGGAAACACTTATGATACTGGAACTCATGCCCTATAGAGCATGTTATCCCATTTTTAAATTAGTTTATTCTGCAGCAGCAAATGCTAGTTACAGCATAGGTTCCAACGAAGCCAATTTAATAATTAGTAAAGCTGAGGTTAACGAGGGGACTAGGGCAAAGAAATTAAAACCTCGAGCTCGAGGACGTAGTTATCCAATAAAAAGAACTACCTGTCATATAACTGTTTTCGTGAAAGATATATCTTTAGATGAATATGAACAGGTATCTAAGTATCCTGCGATAAAAAAATCTAGAAACAAGTATGTAACTCCGGTATACGATCCGTTGTACGATGATGTGGATATTACTGGAGGGGTATGGGACAAAAAATAAATCCACTTGGTTTCAGACTTGGGACAACCCAAAGTCATCATTCCCTTTGGTTTGCACAACCAAGAAATTATTCTGAGGGTCTACAAGAAGATCAAAAATTCAGAAATTTTGTCAAAAAATATGTACAAAAGAATATACCACTATCCTCCGCGACCGAGGGAATTGCACGTATAGAGATCAAAAAAGGAATAGAGGAGATCGAGGTCATACTCTTTATGGGATTCCCAAAGTTATTAACCGAAAATAGACCGCAAGGAGTTGAAGAATTCAAAAGAAATTTCCAAAAAGAATTTCATTATATAACCCGAAAACTTAAGCTTTCTATCAAAGGAATTGCAAAACCTTATGGAAACCCTAATATTATTGCAGAATTTATAGCCGAACAATTAAAGAATAGAGTTTCATTTCGAAAAGCAATCAAAAAAGCTATTGAATTATCTGAAGAAGCAGATACAAAAGGAATTCAAGTACAAATTGCAGGGCGTATCGATGGAAAAGAAATTGCACGTGTCGAATGGATCAGAGAGGGTAGGGTTCCCCTACAAACCATTCGCGCTAAAATCGATTATTGTTCCTATACAGCTCGGACTATCTACGGGGTATTAGGTATCAAAATTTGGATTTTTAGAGACAAGGAAGAAGAATTTGTATCCATTGATTGATGAAAATATAGGAAAATTCATGAATTCTTTTTCTGTCCAATCAAAGCAAGCAATTCTAATTTTTCATTCTTTAATTCTATACGGTTTAATAAAAATTGGATTGACCTTTCGGTATAATTGCTATGCTTAGTGTGCGACTCGTTGGTTTTTCGGGTTAGGATAAAAAAATACGAGCTCGGTAGTATGAAAACCAACTCATCACTTCGTATTATCTGGATCTAACGAACCAGTCAAGATATGATAAATCGGTCATATCTTTGTAGCAACTGAGATTTTGACGTTCAAAAATTCTAAGTTTAAAGCAAAAAAAAAAAAAGAAAAAGGTGCGGATAAATGGAAGGATGAAAGAAAGAGAGAAAAAGAATAGCAATGCTATAAAATCCAACATGTAAGGTCTATGCGCCATATCCTAAAAAACAGTGTAATAAAGCATCAATACTAATGACTAATGGATTCATCCATAATGAAATAGTCCATGAATCCTCAGTATAGAAGAAAAAAGAGCTTCGAGTCAATAAAGACTAAGAAGGTTGACTCGAGAATAAATTGCATTATTAGCTCCATTGTAGGATTAGGACCTAACCATTAAGTACGAAGCGGTGGGAACGAAGGAACTTGTGAATGCAAAATCTTTTATTGAACAAATGAATCTTAATAATTCACTAGTCTGGATGGCGAAATTAACCAGAAAAAATGCATCAACTTTCAGAAATCCCGACCGGAGGTTAAGACTGAAATCGAGATTGCAAGAGTAAACATTCGCCCGCGAATTTTTTTTTTATTGTTAGATTTAGATAAAGCACAAAGGAAAATAAAGATTGATTGGGACACTAAAAAAAAAAAAAATTATTTATAATTTTAGAATAGTTTTTCAAATTAATTGAAATTCCATTTTGAATACTTTTTTCGCGAGGAGCTGGATGAGAAGAAATTCTCATGTCCAGTTCTGGAGTAGAGATGGAATTCCGAAACAACCATCAACTATAACCCCAAAAGAACTAGATTCCGTAAACAACATAGAGGAAGAATGAAAGGAATATCTTTTCGAGGTAATCAGATTTCTTTCGGCAAATATGCTCTTCAGGCACTTGAACCTGCTTGGATCACATCTAGACAAATTGAAGCAGGTCGACGGGCAATGACACGAAATGCACGCCGTGGTGGAAAAATATGGGTACGTATATTTCCAGACAAACCGGTTACAGTAAGACCTGCCGAAACACGTATGGGTTCGGGGAAAGGGTCCCCTGAATATTGGGTAGCTGTTGTTAAACCAGGGCGAATACTATATGAAATGGGTGGGGTAACCGAAAATATAGCTAGAAGGGCTATTTTAATAGCAGCATCAAAAATGCCTATACGAACGCAATTTCTTATTTCGGGATAAAAACACAGAACGGAGAGAAATGAGTCTTGGGGATAAAACAAAACCGCGGGTTTCTTTTTTTAGACAAAAAATATTTCTTTTATTTTCTTCATCCTTTGCATCGTAAGAATAGACTCAAAAATTTAATATGATTCAACCCCAGACCCATTTAAATGTAGCGGATAACAGCGGGGCTAGAGAATTGATGTGTATTCGAATCATAGGAGCTAGCAACCGTCGATATGCTCACATTGGTGACGTTATTGTTGCTGTGATCAAAGAAGCTGTACCTAACATGCCACTACAAAAATCAGAAGTAGTCCGAGCTGTAATTGTTCGTACTTGTAAAGAACTTAAACGCAACAGCGGTATGATAATACGATATGATGACAATGCTGCAGTTGTAATTGATCAAGAAGGAAATCCAAAAGGAACGCGAATTTTTGGTGCAATCCCCCGAGAATTGAGACAATTCAATTTTACTAAAATAGTTTCATTAGCTCCCGAGGTATTGTAAAATACAATGAGATGTTGATTTTTTTTATCCCCTTTTGGGGTATTTGAAAGAAATAGAAAAAGAACTTGATTCATTCGTTGAATGTGTCTCACGTATATACCTTTTTTCAATTCATATATCATCATAAATCATAAAAAAAAAAAAAAAAAAAAAAAAAAAAAAAAACAAAGAAAAACATGTTGATTATATTCAAATTCGAGGAAACAAAAATTTAAGTTCATCATGAGCAGAGACACTATTGCTGAGATACTAACCTCTATACGAAACGCGGATATGGATAGAAAAAGAGTTGTTCGTATAGCATCTACGAATATTACCGAAAATATTGTTCAAATACTTCTTCGAGAAGGTTTTATCGAAAATCTCCGAAAGCATCGAGAAAAAAACAAATCTTTTTTGGTTTTAACCCTGCGACATAGAAGGAATAGGAAAAGACCATATAGAAATTTTTTAAATTTAAAACGGATCAGTAGACCCGGTCTACGAATCTATTCTAACTCTCAACGAATCCCTAGAATTTTAGGTGGGATGGGGATTGTAATTCTTTCTACTTCTCGGGGTATAATAACAGACCGAGAGGCTCGACTAGAAGGAATCGGCGGAGAAATCTTGTGTTATATATGGTAATCCTTTTACATGGGATCCAAAACCTCTTTATCTTTGTAAAAAAAATAAAGAAAAGAGGTGAATTGTCTAATACCCTTTCTCCTCTATTAGTTAATACAAAAAGGAGGTTTTACCTGAAATGAAAGAACAAAAATGGATTCATGAAGGTTTAATTACGGAATCGCTTCCCAACGGCATGTTCCGGGTTCGTTTAGATAATGAGGATCTGATCCTAGGGTATATTTCAGGAAAGATCCGACGTAGTTTTATACGGATACTGCCGGGAGATAAAGTCAAAATTGAAGTAAGTCGTTATGATTCAACCAGAGGGCGTATAATTTATCGACTCGAAAACACGGATTCAAAAGATTAGGCGGGTTTTATGCAATATGATTCGAAATGAAAAAATGCAAGAAACTTATTTTCTACCAACAAGTAGATTGAGAATGAAGATTGAGGAATGACAAATATGAAAATAAGAGCATCCGTTCGTAAAATTTGTGAAAAATGTCGCCTAATTCGCAGGCGGGGACGCATTATAGTAATTTGTCCCAACCCGAGACATAAACAAAGACAAGGCTAATCAGACTTGCTAAAGGACTCAGTGTCCAAATAAGGAATCTGTTTTGATTTGAAATGGATATATCCATATGATTCATATTTATGAGATGATAAAATATGGCAAAAGCTATGCCGAGAGTCGGTTCACGTAGGAATAGGCGTATTGGTTCGCGTAAGAGTGTACGTAAAATACCAAAAGGGATTATTCATGTTCAAGCAAGTTTCAATAATACTATTGTCACGGTTACAGATGTAAAGGGTCGCGTGGTTTCCTGGTCCTCGGCAGGTACTTGCGGCTTTAAGGGTCCGAGAAGAGGGACACCCTTTGCAGCTGAAACTGCAGCAAAAAATGCTATTCGTACAGTAAGAGATCAAGGTATGCAACGAGCCGCAGTCATGATAAAGGGCCCCGGGTTAGGAAGAGACGGAGCATTACGCGGTATTCGTCGAAGCGGTATACGATTGACTTTTCTACGAGATGTAACCCCTATGCCACATAATGGCTGTAGACCTCCCCAAAAAAGACGTGTATAGAAATGAACAGTGAAGAAATTTCAAGAAAAACAAGAGAAATAAATAATTCAATCAAAAAAAAAAAATATTACTATGGTTCGAGAGAAAGTAAGAGTATCTACTCGGACACTACAGTGGAACTGTGTTGAATCAAGAACAGACAGTAAGCGTCTTCATTATGGGCGCTTTGTTCTGTCTCCACTTATGAAAGGCCAAGCCGACACAATAG